AGGTCCTGAATTAGACCAATGGAATTCTGTCTGCTATAATAATAACTAAAAAAGCACTTCTGAATTGATCTCATCCTTTAATAATTTGAATTTTTATTTGTTGAGTAATAACTTAATCCTTCAATAAAATACTCTTTGTAGAAATAGCAATAGATATTTCAACCCATTCTTTTTGATTACGAAAAAAAAATTATACATTAGTTCCTGAATAATGCCACGTTATCCCTATTAATAGAGGAAATAAGAAAAAGATCTTTTTTTTTTTCGTTCCTATTCTTCTTTTTGAAAAAAAATAAGGGGGGGTTTCAAAAAAAGGATTATTTCGTTCCTGATAGTCATTTTTGAATCTGTGGATAGGAGTATACTCTGAATCGGAATCGTGGGTAGTACTGCTTGATCATTTCTACTAACTTAAAGCCCCAATTACTATTCTTTTTATGTTATGTAAAAATTCCTTTTGGATAATTTACATAAAAAATCTCCATTACTAATCCTTTATGTATTTTGGTGTTCCTAACCATCCACTGATTTTTGCTCAATCACCCGTTATGGTAATACATAGAAACGATAGTGAAAACTCTATGTGGTTGATCTTTTGAGTTGAGCCCGCTTCAAGCCAGGATGACTAATCAACCAATCTTGGGGTAAAAGTCTTGCTTCTATTTACTTTTTTTTTTTATTCTTGTACGTAGGAAATGAGACTCAATCTTTTTACTGCTAATTTCTAAGCTGTTTTCTTTCACTCATACAACTATCTGATTTAGGTCATCAAACTGAATGATGAATAAAAAAAGGAGATATCTATTCAATTTCTTTTCGAAAAAGAAAGGAATAAAGAAAAGTTTCTGTTTTAACGAATCGCACGTAGAGATATTGATAACACACAAAGGGTTAATGGTATTTCATAACTAATCGATTGAGCAGCGGCTCGTAGACCACCTAAAAAAGAATATTTATTATTTGATCCATATCCTGACATAAGGAGTCCAATGGGAGCAATACTGGAAATGGCAATCCATAAAAAAACACCGATATTGAGATCAGATAAAACAAGGTTATAACTAAAAGGAATTACTGAATAACTTAGTAAAATTGATATAACTGCTATGGATGGTCCTATACTGAATAAACGAGTATCTCCTCTAGATGGAAAAAGATTCTCTTTGAAAATAAGTTTTGTCCCATCTGCTAAAGCTTGAAGAATTCCCCAAGGACCGGCGTATTCGGGACCAATACGTTGTTGTATTACTGCAGATATTTCTCTTTCTAACCACACAATTACGAGTACACCTATTGTGATTCCCAATACAAGAGTCAAAATAGGGAAAAACATCCCTATGATTCCATAGACTTCTTTTAAAGATTCCAATCTAGAAAAAGAATTTATATCTTGTACTTCTGTTGTATCAATTATCATTTTAACGATCAACTTCTCCCATAATGATATCTATGCTACCTAGTATTGTCATAATATCGGCCAATTTCATTCTTTTAACTAACTGAGGAAGAATTTGCAAATTGATAAAACCAGGTGGACGAATTTTCCACCTCCAAGGAAAACCACTCTGATCTCCTATTAAAAAAATTCCCAATTCTCCCTTTGGGGCTTCAACTCTTACATAAAGTTCTTGCTTCGGTAATTCAAAAGTGGGAGAAGGTTTTTTACTAATGAATCGATATTCAAAATCATTCCATTCTGGATCCCTTTCTCTAGCAAAGAATCGGGTTTCTAAATTCTCATAGGGTCCCCCTGGAATTCCTTCCAGAGCCTGTTGAATAATTTTTATCGATTCCCTCATTTCAGCGATTCGGACTAAATAGCGAGCTAATGAATCTCCTTCTTTTTGCCAATGGATTTCCCAATCCAATTCGTCGTAACATTCATAATGATCAACTTTACGAAGATCCCATTGGATTCCGGAAGCTCGTAGCATTGGTCCCGATAAACCCCAATTTATTGCTTCTTCTGGACCAATAATGCCTACCCCCTCAACTCGTTCTAAAAAAATAGGATTTCGCATAATAAGTTTTTGATATTCAGAAACCGCTGTTAAAAAATAATCACAGAAATCCAAACATTTATCTATCCATCCATAAGGTAGATCGGCCGCTACTCCTCCGATACGAAAATAATTATGCATCATTCTCATACCGGTGGAAGCTTCGAATAGATCATATACTAATTCTCTTTCTCTGAAAATATAGAAAAAAGGAGTCTGTGCACCAATATCTGCCATAAAGGGGCCAAGCCATAACAGATGAGAAGCTATACGACTCAACTCTAACATAATTACTCTGATATAACTGGCTCTCTTAGGTACTTGAATGTTTCCCAACTGTTCTGGTCCATTTACGGTTATTGCTTCTGTGAACATAGTAGCTAAATAATCCCAACGTGTTACATAAGGCAGATATTGTATAACTGTTCGATTTTCCGCAATTTTTTCCATTCCTCTGTGTAAATAACCCAATATTGGTTCACAATCAATAACATCTTCGCCATCTAGAGTAAGGATGAGCCGAAGAACACCATGCATTGATGGGTGGTGAGGTCCCATATTGACTATCATGAGGTCTTTTCTTGTAGTTGTTACATTCATAGGTTATTCCTCGATTCATTCTTTCATGAATTGCTGAAAATGAAAAGAAGTTCATTAAAATTCAAGATCTAATAAAAAAATCAAATAATTCAAATTCCTTTTTCAATTAACGAGTTTTTGATTCCCGAATATCCAGCTGACTAATTAATTCTTTATAACGTACTCTATTTTTCTTTGACAAATAAGAGAGCAGTCGTTGGCGTTTTCCCAGGATTTTACGTAGACCTCTCTGAGATAAATAGTCTTTTCTGTGCAATTCCAAATGTGAAGTCAGTCTTCGTATCTTATTGGTGAAATGAAATACTTGAAATTCAACGGACCCCCTGTTTTCTTCTTTTTCTTCTTGTGAAATAACTGAAATGAATGAATTTTTTACCATAAAACGGATTTTCTATCCTCTTTTTTTTTAATGGATTTTACTGATCAGTAGGAATAATGCTAGTCATTTTAATTTGGTATACACAATAATCTTAATTTCTTTATGAACTCCTAATTTTATCAAATAAAATTAATCAATCCAATTTTCTTTTCAATTTTATTCGTATAGGAATAGGAATATGAAAATTCGTATAGGAAAGGATGATATATTTCTACATTTCGAAAAGATACAAAATTTTGGATCTAATCTAATAATAAAATAAAAAATAAGAAGATTCCGTTAATCATTTATATATCTATTGGATATTGATACATGCATTGATCATGTATCAGACTGGAAGGTAAGACAATACATGGGTGCAACTATTTGTTTCATATACCATACATATATGGTACAGAATATATATGAAAAACGCATCATTAACAAATTTGCAATCGTGGATACATATTTATCCTTATCATACTGAAGCGGCTCCCATTATTGGTATCAAACCAATATCGATTCATACAAGATAAATCTTCTAATCGATAATTAGGCCAAAGAACGAACTTTAATTTAATTAGTTTCTTTTTATCAAAATGTTTTCTTTTATCCAAAACAAAGTTTTTTACGTTGTTGCAAAATACTGGATTTTTATGAATACCATCTCTCTTCCGTGAATTGAAAAAAATTAGAATTCTTAATTCTTTACGTCCTTTAGTGGATAAAACCTTTTCGGGAACAAAGAACAAATCATAATGATTTTTGTATCTATTTTCAGCCATTCTTTGATGTCTTTCAATGGATTTATCCAAATTAATCTTAGCAATATAGCTTTTTTCTCGGTATCTTTGATTAATTTTGGGCTTACTCTTATGAACCAATGAAATATTTAGACTTTGGTACATAATAAATTGTCCGTCATTTTTTTTTTTTATAGACAAACGAACTGGTTCGATAATTAATATACCCTTTTTCATTAATTCTGTAAGAGTTAAATCCTTTTGAATCATCAGAATATCTAAACTCATTTCTCCCCTTTGAATAGAGGATATAGCAATTTCTCTTGGATTTATCAGTCTAAGTAGGAGACAATATATTTTGATATTATTGATCATTCTTTGATTTAAAGAATCATCCCATCTCAATTGAAAACGTAAATACCTTTTTAGGAAGAAATCAAGTTCTGCTTCCGTGTTGCTCTTATATTGCTTTTTCTTTATACGTTTTTTCATATCTGAGCTTGCATAATCTTCTTCAATAGCTTTTTCTTGGTTTGAGAGAAGTGATCCAAGGTTCGCTTGATTTTGTGCATCTGATTCAAGATTATCTCGACTTGCGGATTCTTTTTCTTTTTTATTTCGATTCTCTAATTCAATCGATTTTTTTTCATTCGAAAATAGAAAAAGATTCCTTTTGTTCTTTCTAGTGATGTTTTTATTTTCACTACCATTTTCATTAAAATTTAAAAGAAGTAGTTGGATTGGTATGATCCACGGTCTCATAATATATGTATTATAAAGCAGCACAAATTCTGTAAAGAACCAAAGTTTCAGATTCGATATGGGACGACTTAGTATTTCTTCATTCATTCCGATCCAATCAAAAAGGTCTTTTTTTTTGTTGGATGCCGTAATTCCTCTATTTTTGGAAATTTTAAGATAAAAAAGACCTTTTTGATCCATTTTATCAATTATTTGATAATTATTAATCCCAGTATTAGTATTTTTATTACCATTGGTATCGATATCGATCCAGGACTCAATATCGACTTTATTTCGAAGACAAAAATCGAAAATTCTCCAATCAAAATATTTTCTATCTGTAAATTTATCCAGATTCATAATAGCATCATCTTCGAAATTAATAGGAATAATACCTCCTGTCATATCAACGAATTTACCCTTTTTATATATCTTATTGTAATTATAACAAATCTCTTGTTTATTATTTAAACGTAATGGTGATACAGAAATATGTGAATCCTTCTTATTTTCATAATTAATCGATTTATATGAAAAAAGGTCATATTTATAGTATTGTTGAAAGTTATATTTTGAATTTGATTCAAAATCATTTAATTTTTTGTAATTAATTAATATTAATCGATCTTTTTCATCTGAATGCTTTTTGTTTAAATCTTTATTTTGCACTATACGGGTTTGATTGAATCTATTTCGCCATTTGTGTGGTACTAATCGATACCATCTAATCGGAGATAAATCATATTGATAATGAACCCTTAACCAGTTTTTCCATTGAATCATTCCCGAATTCCAAATATTTTTATGTTTTAATTCAGAATGAAAAATTCCTTGTGTTTCAAAATAATCCTTTATTTTATTCTTAAGAAAAAGAGATGTTCCGTGATATTGATATTGAAGGACATATCTTAACTTATACAAGTTACGAATTTGCGTTTGATATAATTGGGAAAATACATATGCTTGTGAGAATGAGGATAAAAAAATCTTTGATTTTTTATTACTAATATCCGAAATTGATTTTTTTATAGTCCAAATAAAACGAATTGTATTTTGATTTCTTTTATCAATTTTTTCTTTATTTCTTTCATTATTGTAAATGTATTTATCAATCATTTTTTTTGAATTATCAAAAAAAAGTTGTGTAGTGATCCTCGGAATATTAATGATACAGAGAAGGATATCTATGTATATCCTTTCAATTAAAAATTTGAAAAAAGAATATGATTTGTGGATTAATCGAACATTTCTTCTTTTGAATTTCTTTAATTGCTGCCAAATATTTTTTATTGATGCTAATAGTTTAGTAGGATAACTTCTTTTATTATAACTAATATTTATATTGATTTCCGGAGTTAAAAATCCTTTCTTCTTATCTTTTGTAATTTTTTCTATTTGATTCCTGATTGTGCTGGTTCTATCAGCCAGATCTTTCATTTTTTTTTCTGTCAAATTCATAAATAGAATTTGAATAGACGATTCATTAATCATCCCATTACTGATTATCCTATCTTTTTCTTTTTTAGTTTCACTCAATTCATATATTTCTCTTAATCCAAATAATTGAATTAGGTTTCTTTTTGAAAGTTCTTTTATTATTCCTTTTAAAAATAGAATGTTTTTCATGACCCATTTTTTTCTTTCTTTTGAAAGGTTTAAAAAAAAATGGATTCTTTCTTTTAAAACCTGTATAACTAAAAAAGAATTCTTTTGCAATTTGATAATTTTTTTTCTGAGTTCTTTAAAAATGGGTTCAAAAAATGAACGTTGTTTTCTGGGAGAACCAAAAGGAAGTTCAGTTTCCATTCCCCAAACTGTTAAAAAACAAAAATCGTTTTTTTTCCCTTTATTTCTCAGCGGATCTTTCTGGGGGGGTGACACCTTAGATCTGTGCCAAGGTTTAAGGCAAAAAGGAAATAGGATCTTTATCTGAATACCGTCTGTCAACCAATTTTTTGGAAATTCGGTTTCTGATAATTGAACACCATTATAGGTGCATTTAACATGCATTTCTCTATTCCAATCTTTTAAGTCCTCGGACCACTCGGGAAATTGAAATAATAACATACGGGCTATATTTTTAGCTATTATCAATGAAGGGAATAGAATATATTTTCTAAGAAAAGATTGGGTTACTAATAGAGATCCTCTTATTACTTGAGCAAATAAAATGCTATCCCAGGCTTCCGCTATTTCTATTCGTGCTTTCTCTTCTCTTTTGTATTCTTCTCTTTTTTCTTCCTCTTTTTTTTTCTCACTTTTTTTTGTCTTTTCCTCCGTATAATCCGAAATTCTTAATTCTGTTGTTTTTTTATACATCCAGTTTTTCAAAATGAATTTTATCATCCCGGAGATATCAAAAGAAAAAAGGGGTTTGTCTATTCTGTCCAAAAAAAGAGTAGAATGCACATTTGCTTGAAACAATTCACAAGTAACTGTTTTACGTCTTTGAGCACGCATAGAGCCTTTGATTATGTCTCGACGAAAATCCGATTGTTGTGAATAACGTATCAAAGCCACTTCGTCGGCTTGATCAGGATTATTAGTATTTTTGCTATTAGCATCAGTATTTTGATGGTTATCAGTAAAAATCACTACACGTTTGGCTTTTCTGGAACGAATCTGATGATCCTCTGCCACGTTTTCTTCGTTTTCTCCCTCCTGTTGTTCCAAATCGTTGATTAATTTGTATGACCACGGAGGAACTTTTTTACTTATTTCTTTTATTCCAATAGATTTTTTTTTACTTCTTTTAGTCTTGGGCTCAGTTATAACTGCGTTGAAGAAAATTTTCAAAATTTTTATTTGATCTTCTGAATTAATTCTTCCTTGTTCAGTTTCTGGAAATGGAAATAAATAAAGTTTTTTTTCTGTTGATAATGAATTTCTATCAAATGCATCTATTTGTTTTTCCAAGTTTTCCTGATCAGTATTAAAAAGTATAACATGAATCTTATTTATCCAACCTGTCTCGATGTAATTTTTTATAGAAATTTTATTTAGGATTGGAGATGAAAAAAAAAATTTGACCCTTCCACGACAGGGCCCTTTCAAAAAA